TAACTCCCACATGATGAAAAAAAGTAAAAGGTCGCGAGAAGAAAATGATCCTATTTGACCACTGTACATTGCTAACATCAGGAAATGAAATAATCGAGAATCTCGAGTAAGAGGCCAAGCCGATAAAGTAGCTAAGGTGGTGATGAATCCCGTTAGTAAAATGGGTCCTATAGAAAGTCCATCTATTCCTAATCTCCAATGGAAATCAAAAAAACGGATCCATTTATAATCCTCCAATAGTTGGATTAATGGATCGTCTGGTTGGAAATGATAACAGAATGTATAGACCGTTAGAAGGAGTTCTAAGATACATAGACATATAGTATACCACCGAATGACCCTATTTCCCCTATGGGGAAGAAAGAAAATTAAGGAACCCGCAGATATTGGCAAAACTACAATTATTGTTAACCAAGGAAAAAAATTCGTGGTAAAGACAAGATTTGGCCCAGAAAAACCCGTGCTCAAAAATCAAAATATCTTGAGCACGGGTTTTGTCGGTAAAAAAAATAAAATGGATTCAAGTAGAGTTTGTTGGAACGGATCAATAAGCTAGACCCATACTGCGAGTTGTTTCAGCCCCTAAATAAACCCGAACACTCAAGAAATCCGTTGGACAGGCAGATTCACATCTTTTACAACCAACGCAGTCTTCCGTTCTTGGAGCAGAAGCAATTTGTTTAGCTTTACATCCGTCCCAAGGTATCATTTCTAATACATCGGTCGGGCAGGCTCGGACACATTGAGTACATCCTATACATGTATCATAAATCTTTACTGAATGCGACATTGGATCTATACATTTTTGAACGTCATAAATTTTCGACCTAGTAAGCTTCTAAAGAAATCCTATATTTAGATACCAGGTAAATCAACAAGTTATCAGAATTTTTCGAATCAATTTACTTCTGGACTGGTTTATTATAAAAGGAAGGGCCAAAATACTTTGATTTCTTATGTTTTTGCAGATAAGATTATACCTAACATGCTAATTCGAATTTCTTTAGGAATATTAGAATTCCTATGATTAATACTACTTATTCAACAAATTCGATTGGTTAATACGAGTTGATTTTCGATTACGATAAATTGATGAAACAATAGCCAGTCCGATAGCTGCTTCAGCGGCTGCAATAGCTATAACAAAAATGGAGAAAATATCTCCCCTTAATTGACGATTATCAAAAAAATCAGAAAATGTTACAAAATTGATATTAACTGCATTCAATATAAGTTCAAGACACATAAGGGCTCTAACCATATTTCGACTTGTGATCAATCCATAGATACCGATAGAAAATAAATAGGCACTCAAAACAAGTCCATGTTCGAGCATCATTAAGCAACTCCTTATCAATCTCATTCATTTCAATCTAAATAACAATTCAATAGATTCGATTGAATCACATATAACAAGCATGGAATATTTTAATTGCTGATTTTTTATTGACGAGCTACAGCAATTGCACCTATTAAAGCAACTAATAGAATTATTGAAATGAGTTCAAATGGAAGAAAAAAATCTGTTGATAAATGAATTCCAATTTGTTGACTATTGCTTATCAAATCTTGTTCTAGAACCTGGTTTGATCTTGTAGTCCAAATAATCCCGTACCATGACGTATCTGGAATAGTAGTAATTAGTGAAATAAAAAGACTTGTACAAACGATCGAAGTAACCCCATCCCCAACAGTCCAAAGTCGAGAATCCTTGTAATATTCTGAACCATTCATGAACATCACAGCAAAAAGAATTAAAACATTTATAGCCCCTACATAAATAAGTAGTTGCGCAGCAGCTACAAAGTAAGAACTCAATAAAATATAGAATAAGGATATACAAACAAGAACCAATCCTAACGAAAAGGCAGAATAAATTGGATTGGGAAGTAATACCACCCCTAGACCTCCTAAGATCAGACCCAATCCCAGAAAGACTAAAAGAAAATCATGTATTGGCCCAGGTAAATCCATTAAAAAAATAGATATATAAATCGAAAAATTTCATGACTTTATTGACCTGACCGGGAAAAAGAAGTAACTCTATTTTTTTATGTTTATGATACTTCTTAACTTTAACTTAATTAAATAAATTTAAGTTAATTAAATAAATGAAATTTGAATAGGTATGGGTTGATGTATATAGTGTTATTGGAGCCCTATCATTCAATATCTGCAAGAATGGTTTGAAAATATCTATTTTCAAATCATTACTCTAATATAGAAATCCATTTTTTATTTGAGGCGAATTCGAAATTGTTCGAATTGTGTAATCATCAATTACTGACGTTGGTAACCGACCCAAAGCAATTTGATTATAATTCAATTCGTGACGATCATAACTCGAAAGTTCGTAGTCTTCAGTCATTGATAAACAATTTGTTGGACAATACGCAACGCAATTACCACAAAATATACAGATTCCAAAATCAATACTGTAATTAAACAATCGTTTCTTTCGAATATCACTTTCCAATTTCCAATCTACAACGGGTAGATC